GATTCGAACCTCCGTACTACGCATTACTCCGTTTCGTGTCTGGTGTGCCTACCCTTGTTTCGAAGCAAAAGAACGTGATGGAGTTACGCGAACCAATTCAATTGTACAAATATCTCTCCAGTCCTGTCAACCGCTAAACCGAATTTTCATTTCTTTTTTGCCGGATTTACTAACTGGGAGACTCCACTAAGATTGAAACGAAATCCGCAAACCTTTTCGATTATTCATTGATTCTTCAGGTAGTGGTAAGGTTCCAGTTTATACTGACATGGACAAGGGTTCAAATCGAGTCCCGCCCGCAATCAATTGTCCCTGAAGCGGTATTCGATTCCCTCCTCGTACAGAGACTTTTCTTCTCACGGCCTGACAAGCCCACGCTTGTCTCGCAAGCAAGTCTTTTCGTCAAAATCGATGAAAGAATACCACATGAATAAAAAAAAAACAGGGGGGGGGGCATTCTTAACCTAAATACTCGGCTGGATGTAACGGCGTGGGTTGTTACTGTGCAACTCCAGCTGTGCACCGCGCAGAAATACTTATATCTCCTCCGGAATAGACAGGGGATCATTTTACTATCAAGTGATGAAAAGACAAGTACAAGCTAGATAGGAGAATGCCTGGATCAATTACCGAAGAAGATATAACTATTTCGTAAGTTGCATAGACGGACTAGTTAGGATAACAGAACCAGCTTTTCATACAAATCATTTGGAAAAACAAGAAAAAGAAGTTTCGTATCACAATTCGAAGTGGGTCTAGAAGAAGGTATTCCGTGTGATTTCGATAATGGGATCTATGAATATACCCGATAGGGTTGATACTAGTGCACGAATGATCATAGCTATTTCGAGAGAACTTTTCAAAATTGGAATTGATGGAGAAACTAATGAATTTCGTCCAGAAGTTATGGGTGTGTCGCTCCTCCCATTCTTCCCGGTGAACATTAATTTAATTATTTTTAGATAATAATAGATGGAAATGACACTTGTGACGAGCGCCACCGGAACTGATGGGTACGAACCAGCTTTCCATCCATGCCAAAAGAGATGGAGTTTACCAAAAAAACCGGATGGTGGAGGGATACCCCCTAGGGATGGTGAACGTAAAACCGAAGAGAATGTTAGAACAGGATCCTTCATGTATAATCCCGCGTAATCCCTGATATTATCAGTTCCGGTTCGTAAACCAAATGGGGTGATACGAGCAAAAGTTCCCAAATTCATGAGTATATAGATAAACGTATAAGTTATCATACTTGCATAACCGTTCCCCGAGTCTGCAGCAAGTACTCCAATCATGATATATCCAATTTGGCTTATAGAAGGATATGCTAGCATACGTTTTACGCTTCTTTGAGTAACGGCAATTAGATTTCCTACTATCATACTAGAAGTAGCTAATAATCCCACCGCGATATGCCACTCATTAGAGAAGTGTGGAAACATTAGACCAAAGAGTCGTGTAAATGAAGCTGGAGCTGCTACTTTAGAGGTAACGGAAAAAAAAGCAACGACTGGTGTAGGAGAGTCAGAGTCGAAAAGAAGATTTTCGATCTTTCCGCTCATTCAGAACCGTGCGTGAAATTCTTACCTCACACGGCTCCCGGTTCGGAGGAGATTCATAACTGGTATTGCTCCCAGAACCTTCCTCGTGTATGTCTCAAATCCATTTTTCCTGAAATAATAATCACTCGATGCGAAGAATAGTTGTTAACTTCTCGAGGAATCCCTCATCATTTGTTTTCATTTCCCGCCAGGGGTTTCGTATCAAATTCCTTCTTGCTTGTCTGTCCTTTTTCTAGGGAATCCTTTCAACAACTATTGATAGGCACATGCGATAGGCGGAAGAGACGAATTGCGACTTTCTTCGTTCCCAAGGGGCGGCTAT